TGGCGGATAAAATCATATATCTGCACGGCCCAATCAATAGTTCAAGTCACACACTCCCATAATCCATCTTCTCTTCGGAGAATGTACTTCAACTATTCGTATCAAATAAAGAATACAATACTTCGTAGTTAGTTGAAGAGAAATATCCAAAAAGATGTCTTATTCTTTTCAATAATCCATATTTGTAGCAATAAAACACTATTGTTCCTCCCCGAAATTATATATGATCGATTACAAATATCTATGATCTGTCTTCTCTATAAAGGACCTGAAATACCTTGCTTACGTATCATTGGAAAATGCATTAACATAAATACGGCAGTAAGAAGAGGTAATACAAAAGTGTGTAAACTATAAAAACGGGTCAAAGTAGATTGACCCACACTAGCACTTCCACGCAATAACTCTACTAAAGGTGATCCTATTACGGGAATAGCTTCAGGTACGCCTGTCACGATTTTTACTGCCCAATAACCGATTTGGTCCCGGGGTAAGGAATAACCAGTTACACCAAACGATGCAGTCAATACAGCCAGAACCACACCCGTAACCCAAGTCAATTCGCGAGGTTTTTTAAATCCGCCCGTGAGATACACACGAAATACGTGTAGGATCATCATTAGGACCATCATACTTGCTGACCATCGATGAACTGATCGGATTAACCAACCAAAGTTGACTTCAGTCATTATGTATTGAACAGAGGCAAAAGCCTCCGTAACGGTCGGACGATAGTAAAAAGTCATAGCAAAACCCGTAGCTACTTGTACTAAAAAACAAGTAAGTGTGATCCCTCCTAGACAATAAAATATATTGACATGAGGAGGAACATATTTACTAGTTATATCATCTGCAATCGCCTGAATCTCGAGACGCTCCTCGAACCAATCATATACTTTATTGAGATAGGTAAACCAAGGGGACTCCCCCTCTGAGAACCGTATATGAGAATTTCATCTCGTACGGCTCAAGCAGAAACACCCAAATACTGATTACAATGGATATGTAATAGAAAATTTGAAATTTCTTATTTATCCACTTGATTCAATCGTCTCTGAAGATACGAAGGAACCAAAATCCGAACTCTCTTCTTTGTTGTGATGAGAATGCCAAAATATCAAGTTAGCTCATCTGTCTTTATGTTGATCGTTACAGGCCTCTTGAATCTTCTATTCCCCTATTTATTTGTTATTTGATTTGTTGTTTTTGTTTGTGCGTAATGCAGATTGACTATTGTTTACTATATTTTTTTTTTGATAGGAATTCTCTTGTTGAGACCCTATGAATCGATTGAAACCTCAGATTCATACTAGAACCACGATGATTCAATAAAACCCAAAAACTAAGACCAAGGGTTCTATGAGTAAGAACTATTTGATCATCACTTATTCATAGATGTAATGACTAAAAATCCAGAGAAAGATTTGTCCTTCGGTCAAAATAAGCATGATTCTAAAGGAAGAAAAATCGTTCAATTTATCAAATACCTCTTTGTTTGAAAATTTTTTGAAGTCCAGTCACGAGGTCTGAATAGTAGGTATGAATCATAGTTCAAATATTTCTTGATCTATTCCATATATTCCGTGCTCCAGATACTAGGATGAATATCCGACGAGGCAGAACCATCTCTGTCGAGATGACAGACCCATTCTCTGTACTATCAATAGGATCAATTATAACAAGTCGCACACTCATATTCCGGAAATACCGAAACAACGGAATTCCACGGTCAAACTACCAGAATGGACTATAAATCTGAGTCCTAAGTGATTCATTTTTGATTGAAAAGCTAGGGCTTCTGGTTCTTATGGACCTAATTCATTGAAATTCCATCCAGTAAAACGGAAGAATTATAAATCTCTAAAATAATAGATAGGAATATCGCAAATAGAGCCATTGCGACACCCATAAATGGGGTGGTTCCCCACCCAGGAGCCACTTTACCATATTCTGAATTCAATGGTTTCAATAAATCCCCTGTAATAGTTCGTCTTGGCCCAGATCTAGCACTACCCTCAACGGTTTGTGTAGCCATAAATACTATTGCATTGGTTGAGATCTGTTGACTTTGTATACTATTCCGTTGTAAATAAACGATTTTATCGTAGCATAGATCCATCGTGGTCTTGAAATTCTCTAATAATGGAAACAGCAACCTTAGTCGCCATCTCCATATCTGGTTCACTTGTAAGCTTTACAGGGTACGCCTTATATACCGCTTTTGGGCAACCCTCTCAACAACTAAGAGATCCATTCGAGGAACACGGAGACTAATTGAAGTAATGAGTCCCCCATATGGGGGACTCATTACTTCAATTAAGATAATGAAAAATCATTTCATCTTTTTAGTCGGGACCTTAGGCGGTTCTCGAAAAAATATAGCGAAAAAGATTATCCCTAAAGTCGAGACTAAGAGGAATGTATAAACCAATGCTTCCATAGATTCGATCGTTGTTTACAATTATAGCTTCCACACCTGTTCATTTAGGATTATTTCCCAGATAAAGAAAGGACAAGAGCAAAGAAAGGCGATGATTCAAATCAATATTTCTACGGTACCTTATGTCAAATCAAAAAAATCAAATATAGAGGCGAAAGATACCGGAGCAATGTTGTATCAGACTACCTGTCTCCTTGTAGTTGGATCTCCAAGTTTTTGGAATGCTCCAAATTCCACTTGAGCATCCAAATCTGGGTCAATCCCAGCAAAAACATCTCTGAACAAGGTTCGAGCGCCATGCCAAATGTGTCCGAAAAAGAAGAGCAAAGCAAACGTAGCATGTCCAAAAGTGAACCAACCCCTTGGACTGCTCCGAAAAACACCATCGGATTTCAAAGTAGCACGATCTAATTCAAAAATTTCACCCAATTGGGCACGTCTAGCATATTTTTTCACAGTAGCAGGATCGCTATAGCTGACTCCATTGAGTTCGCCACCATAGAACTCAACAGTTACACCCACTTGTTCGACACTATACTTCGATTCTGCCCTTCTAAAAGGAACATCGGCTCTCACAATTCCGTCTCCGTCCACCAAAACTACTGGAAATGTTTCAAAAAAAGTAGGCATACGGCGTACAAAAAGTTCATGCCCTTCTTTATCTCTAAAGATAGGGTGTCCTAACCATCCAACAGCTATCCCATCCCCGTTGTCCATTGAGCCTGCCCGGAATAATCCACCTTTCGCCGGATTATTACCGATGTAATCATAAAAAGCTAATTTTTCGGGAATTTTAGACCAAGCTTCCGATAAACTCAGATTTTCGGCTAGACTGGCGCCAACTCTTCGATATATTTCTTGCTGGAAGTATCCCTGATCCCACTGATAACGAGTGGGACCAAATAATTCGATCGGGGTAGTTGCTGAACCATACCACATAGTTCCAGCAACAACGAAAGCTGCAAAAAAGACAGCAGCGATACTACTGGAAAGGACAGTTTCAATATTGCCCATACGTAATCCTTTGTATAGACGTTGGGGTGGGCGGACACTAAGATGGAATAGACCTGCTAATATACCCAATGTACCTGCTGCAATATGATGAGAGGCTATTCCTCCCGGAACAAAGGGATCAAAACCTTCCGCACCCCACGCTGGATTTACAGATTGTACTTTTCCGGTTAGGCCATAAGGATCGGATACCCATATTCCAGGACCATACAAGCCTGTTACATGAAATGCGCCAAACCCAAAGCAAGCCACCCCTGAGAGAAATAAATGAATTCCAAAAATCTTGGGCAAATCCAAAGAGGGTTTTCCCGTACGTTCATCACAGAATATTTCTAGGTCCCAATACACCCAATGCCAGATAGCTGCTAAGAAGCACAAGCCAGAAAACACAATATGTGCCCCGGCCACACCTTCGTAACTCCAAATACCCGGATTCGTTATAGTTCCTCCTGTAATACTCCAACCGCCCCATGAATTGTTTATTCCTAAACGAGTCATGAAGGGTATAACGAACATACCCTGTCTCCACATTGGATCAAGAACGGGGTCAGAAGGATCAAAAACTGCTAATTCGTATAGAGCCATCGAACCGGCCCAACCGGAAACTAGAGCTGTATGCATTATATGGACAGAAAGCAGCCGACCGGGATCATTCAATACGACGGTATGAACACGATACCAAGGCAAACCCATGGAAATACCCCTTTCTCAAAGAAAAAATAGATACTATGTAACTTTATCACATTGGAAATAACTATGCTATGGACCTCACCCTTTCATTGGATTATCTCGAAACAAGGGTTAATATTTATTCTGTTCCGTTAGTAATAATTGAACAATTCTGTTCGTGGGAACAAAGAGAAGCAGATCTATTCTATACCCAATAAGTACCAATACGCAATGGGGGGATTAATCCTATTTTTTGTGAGCGAATGTATAGATACTTGTTTCTCATTCGAACGATCCGTTCGTAAGAATTTTCCTTTATTCCGTCTTCCTCTATGAATCTTCCAATCTATCGATAAAATACGATAAACGACAATATTATGAAGACAATAAACCATTGTTTGTTACGTTTCCACATCAAAGTGAAATAGAATACTTAAATTTTCTTTCATTTAATGCCCATTGGTGTTCCAAAAGTACCTTTTCGGAGTCCTGGAGAGGAAGATGCAGTTTGGGTTGACGTATAGTGTGACTTGTCAGACATATTGGGTCATATGGGATTTCCCCGTTCTCTCCCCCGATCGAGATATCCTCTGTTTCGCCCAAGAAAGATTGATTGAACCATCAATAATTCGAAGCGTGAAGTGCAATTAGATCAATTTATTTGGTTGGAGGATCAATATTCTCAATTAAAAGAATTTATGGTTGGCTTGGACCAATAAAATGAAGTATACAGGCTCCGTTCAGAAAATACCAAGGTAATCCATGTATGATTACCACCCTATCAGAAATGATTCCTTTATACCATATGAGTGATCTCAAATTGCCAATTAATGGAATAATATGATGATGATGAATACATCGAATATTTTGTGGAAGGCATGAAAATGAAACAAATTGAAAAAAAAAAGAAGTCATAGCAAAAAGAAGTGGTACTGGGATCATTTGTCCTATATGTGCAAATCGAATTCGGGCGGATCTTTACCCGGAGTAGAGCATAAACCTAAAAGAGTGGAAGAGGCCCATTCGGGAACAAGAAAATTACATCGTGATTTAGATCTCGATGAAACAATACATCAATGAGGGGTTAGCTCGATAAGTTCAGTGAATTCTTTTTTGATTTTATAGGGAAGCAAGTCAAAACTCATGTTTCTTAAAAAATGGAAGAAAAAGCCCGCTACGAAAAAAGAAATAGGGCTGGAATCGACAATTTCTTTTTTTTTTTTTTTTTTATTTTCTCAATTTTGATTTTTTGAACCGTATGCACCCAAAGGTGCGTGTACGGTTCCTAAGGAATAGAATTTTGTCCTAATCAACCGACTTCATCGAGAAAGATTACTTTTTTTAGGCCAAGAAGTTGATAGCGAGATCTCGAATCAACTTGTTGGTCTCATGGTATATCTCAGTATAGAGGATGATACCAGGGATCTGTATTTGTTTATAAATTCTCCCGGCGGATGGGTAATCCCAGGAATAGCTATTTATGATACTATGCAATTTGTGCCACCAGATGTGCATACAATATGCATGGGATTAGCCGCTTCAATGGGATCTTTCATCCTGGTTGGAGGAGAAATTACCAAACGTCTAGCATTCCCTCACGCTTGGCGCCAATGAGTTTTTTTATTTGAGAGAAAAAAAGACTATGCCTTCGTCATATGGAATATGAATAAAATAATAATAATATTAAGTAATAATAGCATGGCATTTCAAGTTCGATATGAGCAAACTATTATTATTTTTTCATAATATGAGATTATGTATCGAGATAGTAGTATGAAAGAAAGGTTATTTCCGACTTGATCTTATGTATCGGGGTCCATTTCAGCGTCACAAACCTTTTTGCTTCCACATCAGAAGTCTCTTTCCAATATTTATGTTATGAAAGAGTGTGAAAAAAAAAAAAAAAGATCATTTTTTACTTATTTTTATTTGATCGGATCAGAAAGAAACTTTGGGATTGCTGAATCACAGACGAGATAAATATATAAAGCAACGGAACCATCATAGTATTTTTTGATTACTCCGAAAGGAAGGATGGTAAATGGATCATTCAACGATCTGGGTCTGATAGATTCGACTTGTCTCTTTCTTCGATGAAAAAAGAGAAAAAAAAATTCCATTACAGAGCCGTATGCACAAAAGATGCCTGTACGGTTGTTCAATTCTATCTTTTTCTCCCTGCTTGTTATTCTTTATCCCTTCCCTTCGCCCAATCATGCGAGATAGAGGAATCGTTCATTATGTTATATCATCAGGGTTATGATCCATCAACCTGCTAGTTCTTTTTATGAGGCACCCACAGGAGAATTTATCCTGGAAGCGGAAGAACTACTGAAACTCCGCGAAACCCTCACAAGGGTTTATGTACAAAGAACGGGCAATCCTTTATGGGTTGTATCCGAAGACATGGAAAGGGATGTTTTTATGTCAGCAACAGAAGCCCAAGATTATGGCATTGTTGATCTTGTAGCGATCGAAAATACCGGGGATTTCGCATAAATCTTTGATTCCATTTCGAATCATAATTTGAATGAACCCTTATTTGATCTTTTATCTTCTTACCTGGGTAAAATATGAAATGGAAGTAATTCATAATCATCCGGTTAGGATCGATCTAAACCAGCCCATTCTGTATATGATTCAGCATGCCAACTATTAAACAACTTATTAGAAACACAAGACAGCCAATCAGAAATGTCACGAAATCCCCCGCTCTTCGAGGATGTCCTCAGCGTCGAGGAACATGTACTAGGGTGTATGTGCGACTCGTTCAGATCATGAGCTAGAACAAATGAGACGATTTTTACAGTATCAATGACTCGTACCAATGAATAGAATGGAAGAACTCCATTCACTATCGAAAAATAAAGATCTCTCGTATACCTCTATTTGCATGGAATTTATGGTTTCCATTGGTGCAAATCCAATCACCTCGATTTGAGATGAAAAGCAATTCCCATTGGTAGCAAATGGTTATCCATTAAGCGGGGGAATGATATTTAAGAAGCAGAAAGATTATGCTCCTACTCTTGCAAGAACGGACTAACAGGGTCAGCTACCTATTCAACCTTCATAATTAAATGCCGTCACTGTATGGATAGATCCCATTGAAAAAAGACCTATTACTCGATAATTCATCGGTAGAGCCAAAGAGCGTGAACTGTACAAGTTACCAATAACATTGATTAAATGAGGAAAGGGGCTCCGGTGTATAGAGAGGACCTCGCCGTTTAAGAAGTAACCATAGAAACGATGGAAGCCACTATTTGTCCATTTACGATTTATTTTATACCTAATATCGGTACAATTTCTTTTTTTTTTTTTGAGGTGAAATGCCGGGAAGAAATCAAAAAATCGTGGTTGGGAAGGTTATAGTAGCAAAAGCCATTGGAATTTGTATTTTCATTTTATACATCGGAAGAATCCGTTTTGTTATTAATAAACCAGGAGAGGGGAAAAGAATGACTGAAAGAAAAGAAATCAATTAGTTATTCATCCAAGTTTCTTTTGATTCAATGACCAGAGTTAGACGAAGATATATAGCTCGGAGACGTAGAACAAAAATTCGTTTATTTGCAGCAACCTTTCGAGGGGCTCATTCAAGACTTACTCGAACTACTACTCAACAGAAAATGAGAGCTTTGGTTTCCACTCATCGGGATAGAGGCAGGCGAAAGAGAAGTTTTCGTCGTTTGTGGATCACTCGGATAAATGCAGTAACTCGTGAGAATAGGGGATCCCATAGTTATAGTCGATTAATACTTGATCTGTACAAGAGGCAGTTGCTTCTTAATCGTAAAATACCTGCACAAATAGCCATATCAAATAGGAATTGTCTTGACACGATTTCCAATGCGATCATCAAATAAGGAGATTGGAAGGAATTCACTGGAATACTTTAAACGGAGTTCCCCGGAGAATGAACTCCGGGAGGGTATAGTAGAAATTCGTATGATAAGATAAGTAGTAGGAATGAACGAACACGTTTCAATAAAAAAAAAAAAAAGATTTATTCTTCCCCCATTCTTTTTTTTATTATTACATTACGGCGCGACAATCTCTCGGCTTTTTCGAACAAAACTTCAATCTGAGTTCGAATTAGAGTTTTGATTCGATTGAGGAATAGGCTTATTTATTTCTGGTTCTAGGACCAGTAGTTCTAGGGATCGACCCGGTTCTCTCAAATTGTTTCTCATTATTAAGAAAAGGTAACGAAGATAAAATACGAGCTTGTTTTATAGCAATAGTAATTAATCGTTGTTGTTTCAAGGTTAATCTATTCACTCGTCTAGATAATATTTTTCCTTGTTCACTAATAAATTGATTAATTAAACTCATGTTTCTATAATCAATTCGATCCCCCGATCCAATTGGGGGCAAACGCCTATGAAAAGATCGCTTGGATTTATGAAAGGGCCGCTTGGATTTATCCATGGTTTATTTCTTATTTCTAAAATCCTATTTCTTCATTCATTTCGGATCCGACCAAAATAGGACTGGATTTGTATATATTATATATGTATATGTAATTTCTTCCTCTTCCTTGGAAGAGTGGCACACGCGTTCCGTTCGATTTATTTCTTTATCTCCCCATGAATCGTATGTTTGTAACAATAAGGGCAGAATTTTTTCAAGTCCAATTGACTAGGTGTATTGTGTCGATTCTTTTGAGTAATATATCTGGAAATGCCCCGCGATTCTTTATTCAAACCATTTCGGACACAACTGGTACATTCCAAAATAACTACTACTCTGACATCTTTACCCTTAGCCATGAACCTCCTTTGGATTTTGAATTCACTCAATTCTTCTATTTTCGATTCGAACCGAAGCGAAGAAGAAAGGAATGAAAAATAAATAGACGAGAAGTTGCTAACTCGAAATCCAATTCAATTATGAAAGATTTCGTTGCAATCAATAGAGTAATCAAATTATTAAGTAATACAAATATTTCTAACTATCAATTATTCCCAATCCCAGTATTTTATTTAGTATCTTGTATGATCTTGAACAGCCTGCCCTCGACCCACATTTCCTTTTCTGTTCTCCCTATATTAACCCGAACCCGAGTTTCAATGAGATTCAATCCACTTTTATTCTTTACTCTTTCTTTCCTATCCTAAAGAACTGAAAAAAGGGGGGGGTTAGTCGCAGAGAATTTATTGTATCTCTAATCTTCTTGATCCCTTCCCATGTCAATAACTAGAATGAAAAAAAGGGGAATGTCAACGCATCTGGGAATAAACGATTGATCTCTATCAATAGACCCGCCAAAGACCCGAACCATAGAGTAGTTAGCACAGGTGCCGTGGAGAGATATGTTTTTATATCTCGCATTGAAAATCCTCCTTCTTTTTCTTTAACTTTATTGACTTTATTGTATATTGTAATACATATATGATCAGATGCATATGTAGTTAAAGATCATTTGTACGGGGAATCTCTAACCAAAATGGATATATACAACGATCCGGTAGATGAAATCTACCTGTCCTTAAAACAGAAAAAGATGAACCCTCCTTCCTGAGCACTACTGATAAATATTCATTCCTTTATACGTTTATACGTTAGGTATGTATATAATTCTTTATGAGAATGAAACCAAAAAACCAAAAAGAAGAAATGGCAAAAGAAATTCTATTTAGATAGAGGAAATTAGGATGTGGAAAACAAAACATGGATTCCCTACAATGGCACTGTACAACAAATGAAAGGGATGTAGCGCAGCTTGGTAGCGCGTTTGTTTTGGGTACAAAATGTCACGGGTTCAAATCCTGTCATCCCTACTTATCACTTCTCCTATGGACAGTAACGAGGGGTCAATTGAGATCGATTAAAATTGGACACAATCTACCATTTTATGATACTATACATACAAGA